AGAAGATAACGAGGAATTGCACCTCAAGCTTTTGTTTTCAAGACAAAACTAGACTAATCTTATATCTTGACCCGAATCAGGAGATATCTATAGTGCTTCAAACTATCACTTTAAGTTTAAGCTATCAGGTCCGTGAGGTATTTTACTCCATGTTTGGAGGATTTAGAAAGAGACGAGATGTACGGGGGGGGAGAGGGGATGGGGGGTGCTTACAACGCTTTTATGCATGGGAGAGGGAGGTAAATACCCCATAAATGGAGTGGGGGGATGGGGGATTTGGGTTGTCAAGAGATTTTAACCCATTTACATTTTACTCCATGTTTGGAGGATTTAGAAAGAGACGAGATGTACGGGGGGGGAGAGGGGATGGGGGGTGCTTACAACGCTTTTATGCATGGGAGAGGGAGGTAAATACCCCATAAATGGAGTGGGGGGATGGGGGATTTGGGTTGTCAAGAGATTTTAACCCATTTACATTTTACTCCATGTTTGGAGGATTTAGAAAGAGACGAGATGTACGGGGGGGGAGAGGGGATGGGGGGTGCTTACAACGCTTTTATGCATGGGAGAGGGAGGTAAATACCCCATAAATGGAGTGGGGGGATGGGGGATTTGGGTTGTCAAGAGATTTTAACCCATTTACATTTTACTCCATGTTTGGAGGATTTAGAAAGAGACGAGATGTACGGGGGGGGGGGAGAGGGGATGGGGGGTGCTTACAACGCTTTTATGCATGGGAGAGGGAGGTAAATACCCCATAAATGGAGTGGGGGGATGGGGGATTTGGGTTGTCAAGGGGAATAAAATCCTATAGGGATTAATCAAAGGGGTGGGGGGCTTGCGCGCGCGGGGGGGAGAGGGGATGGAAATAAGTAGGTAAGGGAACCCTTACAGATTTATACTATCACATTCACTCAGCCCTAAAAGGGATCGCCTATCTTATAAGTTCGCTATCTTCGAGGGGGTGTGCTCACTAGCCGTAGGCTCCCCATTGATGCCCTCGCTCTGCTCTAGATCTAGTAACTAACTCTCTGAGTAGGTAGGTAGGTGGACTAATGGATATATATATATATGTTCACTCAAGAGTGAGTACTCGGTAAGGGAACCCTTACGAATAAGGTTTATCGCCTCCGTCCCTCTAAGTAAGATCGTCTGCTAATTCGGTGCACCTGGCTCGTGTTTTTGGATTCTCGCTGTTTAGGTGTCACTTGACGCAAACTCTTTCCTGATTCGGTTACTCAACTCTAAGCCTTGGGTTGATCCACTTTAAGTTTGATGTGGAAGAGGTCCTATACTAAGGCAAGCAGATAGAGTACTTTCGTTTAATCTCCATTCTCACGCACTCGTCGAGCTCATAGTTCACACAATTCATGTCTGGTGTGCCGCATTACTCACTCCCGTCGACTCGCTGTCTTCTCATTACTATTTGCAGAAAGCACTTTGCTGTATCAGTATTTAACTGTAGATATTGGGTTATAAGGATTAGTTTGTTACAGGGCTCAAGACTAAGCAGTGTTCTATCTCATATGTTCGTCTCCATACTTACTATGCTCACTTCCGTAGAACCCTACATGACTCTCTCACGCTTCACTCCACTAAAGTTATTATTACATAGGATCGAATATAGGTATCGTCCAGGAGAGGTGCATTTACTCCATTGTACAGTCTTATAAGCCCTCCTTTTTTGACAAACGCTGTCATTAGAGGTGCTAGACGACTATCCAAGCAGGTGCATTTTTCTCCTCTGCTTCCTAAAAGCTACGTTAGGCATTATACTATGAAGAATCATCTTGACGGTTGTCAGACAGAGCCCCATAGGACCATAAGAGGTTAGCATATTATGTCATTATGTTGTAAACTGTATGATAATGTACTACCTATCTAGAATATACTTTAATTCGTATGTATACCCCGATATTTTATCTCGTTGTAGAGTAAACTACGTCATTTGCTATTTTTGGTAAATGGTCTATAGACCAAGAAGGTAAATGTACTCTTTTAAAGGATTAAAAGAAAACTCATCAAGAAAGAAAAATAAACAAAAGAAGAAAAATGGATGAAATTAAAGTACGATCGATCACCCCGCCCCCCAGAAAAGGGGCTATCTGGCCTTTAGAGAGAGCTATCTCCCTAGAGAACAGGTAGACCCATAGACAATACTACAAACAATAAGAGACAATTTATAAATATATAAACCTTAAAACTAGAATGAGGGGTTGAATTGGTTTGTAATATTGTTGTCATACACCATACTACAGTAATCACCGCATGGCTCTTACTGGATGTATAACAGGGGGTAGAAATCACTTAAAGTTATCAGCTTTAAGCTTTCTCACACACGGGGTGTGGTGATAGTGATACACTATAACCTTACAGGGTTATAGGGCACCGGTTAGGTACAAGTACCAAACTTTTACTACCTACGATCCTTCAACTTCTTCTTCATCTTTAAGTTTATTTTGGCTTTCTTGACTAGAAAAGAAAAAGCCATAATAATCTTGGTCCGATTTAGATTGATGTTGGTCAGGCGGATCTAAACTTTCTGATTAGAGCTGCATTGAATAACCTAACTAGATCCCTTATTTTATAATTCTATAGACGTATAGTTTGATGCCGTCTGCACTGAGTCCTAAAGTGGTGACACTTATAATGGAAAATCCATTTTTCAAGGAGCTCCTACGGTTGTTGACTGCTACCTCTATAAATCATGAAGTTCTAGATACTAACTAGTGTACTAATACACTAATTAATCTTGTGAGCTAATAGAGTTATAACCTGCTAATTAGTCTTATCTTACCATTCCAACTCTTCAGTTGGTGCTATAAATGAATAACAAGAGCTAATCGCCCTATGGATCAAGTCTAGATACTCCGATCATTATAGATTTACAGTCATACACGGTATACAATCTTCCGATAATCTAAAAAATAAATAATCTAAAAAAAACAAATAATCAATCAATCATTCCCTCAAGTCCAATAATACCTACGCATCATTCATGTACGAATAGCAGGTCCAGTTAGAGTCCCTTTTTCATATTGATATTATCTCAGATCTACGCTCCTCTCTCTACCTTTCTTTTAGGCCTGTCAGAACTTACAACGTGGGGGTTAGCCACGGTCCATAGTGTAAGCTAGCAATTTTATAGATATATTGATACAGGAGCTACAGTAGGCCGCTACTGGCGTAATTTATACTCATACGCAATAACAATGACGTTGTTTATTGTTAATACGCATGACACCTTACGATGACCAGCATTGGCATTCTGTAGAGTCCTAATTACTCACTCTATAATCTCAGATATAGGTTAGTAATATTGTTATTGCTTAGCACACAAGGGTCAATTTATGAATAAGTACTATTATCTTTTATCAACAATAGTTGTTCAGTCAACTTTACACATAATTGTGTGCCATAGCCAGTGAGAAAAGACAAGCGCGCCGAGTAGGCAAATTGAATTTTGATTTGATGACTAATTATTTATTTGTTTCTTTTACAATAAACACATACTTTACCTTCAGGTAATGGGTTAACTCTTGGAGGAAAGAAGAGAACGATAATAATCCAGATTATTGTTAAGAATGGGTTGGTGAGGTACCGAAACCTAGGTGGCAAGCCTAGGGAAAGTCTCTCTCACCTCGACACCTTAACGCAAACCTGCTCTCAATTCGCAGAGAAAGAAGGATACGGCAGTGATTTAAAGCTATTTAGAGTTTATTTAGTGGATCACTAAAGAAGTTTAGATATTGTATAACGACTACCTTATAGGCTATAGAAGTATAAAATAAATATTGGAATCAGTTAGATAAATCTTTACAGTTATCTAATCAGGGGGCATAACATGGTCCGAAATCGCTGCCACTTGGGAGGATTAGTCCACGGTGGTTCCATTATTGCTATCAACGCTCAGGAATATAAGTCCTCATAGAAAATAGTTCTAATAGATCTCATAACGCTATCCGTTTTAGAGGGGGATCACTTCAGTTAAATAAGTAATAAATATAAATCTATTATTAATAACGAGCTATTATAACTTTACCATCATATTAACAGTGGACTGCTTTTCCTTCTAGAGTACAGACTTACGAAGTCTCTACTTAAGCATGGAGGTTACAGTATTATGTATTAACAATCATAGTACAAGTGATAAATGCGTAGATCACCCAATGATTTCATCACTTATGCCTTGGCTAATAAATGCTCCTTTTTTTAGGTTTCATAAGGACTAAAAAAATTATAAAAATCCTGGTCTAATTCTTATTTTCCCATTTTAAAATAAAAGATTATGGGCACACTTGAACGTATATTAGCTCTTTACACATAGAGCATCGTATAAGAAACAAGTAAAGAAAGGGATTACAGACCATAACATAACTTCTAGGGTTACTTTTTTAAGAACCCAAAGTGAAAGAAACGTGTTGCGCATGCAATTCACATCACCTGGCAGCGGCTTACGTTTGGTCAAGGAAGCAGAACCTAAGCTATAATGGGCATAGGGCATCAAAAGGCAATAAAATATAAATAAATACTATTAATAGCTCGTTATAAGACAACACAGTTCAGTTAACTCATATAGTCTCCAAAATAGAAGATGGAATCGTTAGATCTGCACCTAGCTGGGGAGTCTTACTATTAGCCTCATAAGCGGATACAATTGTATTCCTGTCTTACAAGTAGATTTATTGTATAGGCTATTGCCTCTAGACACGACTATACTTTATAGCTCTCAACTATCAAGTAGTTGATACATAACTTATCTTTAAAATAAGCCATGCAAGCAAGTCAGTACATTTAGGTAGGTTTAGAACTAGGTTGGTGCTAAGAGATCAGCCTTAACATGGAAATAAAATTGTGTATTTTTATCTCAACCTAGACACTGGTTGGACCTCCCTCGGGGGCGGGGGACTGGATTACTGCTTAAGCAGCTTTATGAATTAAATCATCGGGGGGGGGGGTAATCCAAGGAAGTAATAAAACTTTAAAAGATAATTACTAATATAGTATATTATGAGCTTAAATCATATGCATATATTTCTGCCAAATTATCATGAAATTATAAGTTAGGCCTGTGGCATTTTAAGTTTAAAAGACTCAAAGATTTAGGATTATCTTACTAACTCAAGATAATCACTCTAAAGTGCCATCTCTTCATTCATAGATCAGGCTTATGTATAGAATATAAACAAAAACAATAAGTAGTAAGATCCTAACTAAGAAATAGTCGAAGAGAATGACATAAGGCATGAAAAGTATTAACACAATCTCTAGATCGAATAATAAAAAGATGAGCGTGAGGAAGAAATAACGAAGTGAAAATGGGATTCGTGAGACATTATGATGCTCAAAGCCACACTCATAAGGGGAAAGCTCTTCGCGCATTAAAGGAGTTTGCTCCGCTAAGAGAAGGGACACAACTTTTAATAAGAATACTAAACAAAAGGTGACTGCAATTAGGTATAAAATTGTTAACACCAACTAAAAGAAAGGTTTCTATTTTGTGAATGCAAGTCACATGTTTTCTATTAAACTATTTAGTTGACTAAAGTCTACCTCATCAATAAATGGAGATGAATAAGATTAATCATACGACATCTACAAAATGCCAGTACCATGCGGCCGCTTCAAAAGAGAAGTGATGATTGTAAAACAATTTACACTCTACTAAATTTAACCATACATAAAAAAGGAACGTAGTTCCTACCAGAACATGTATACCATGGAAACCTGTAGCCATAAAGAATGTTGAACCGTACACACCATCAGCTATTGAAAATTGAGCTTCATTGTACTCTACTCATTGCATAAAAAGGAAGTAAATTCCTAGAACCACTGTCAATAACAACCTGAAAACAGATTTATTAAAGTAATTATTTATGATTGCGTGATGAGCTCAAGTGACTGTAATTCCCCTTGATAGAAGGATAATAGTATTTAGCAGAGGAACGGAGTAAACTGACAGAGCTACGATGCCTTTAGGAGGCCATGTTATACCAATGTCAATAGTAGGAGAAAGGGAGGCGTCGTAGAAAGCCCAAAAGAAGGAAACAAAGAAGAAGACTTCTGACAGAATAAATAAGAGTATACCTACACGCAGGCTAACCTCTAATTTGTGAGTGTGATAACCAATTATCCTCTCACGATTTAGATCTTTTCATCATAAGAATATTATAATGATAAGGATTAAAGTAGGCGTTAGGAGCATTAAGAAGGGAATCTTAGAATTGAACCAGAGCACTGCATTACCTAACATTGAGAATAGAACTATAGAAATCAAGAAGGGTCAAAAAGATGTTTGAACTGCTAAAAAAGGTCTTATAAACATTACTCAGAGACAGATAAGTTAGAAACATAATCTAGATAGTTTCTTATGGGAACAAATTCTAGCACAATGGGCATAAACCTATGGTTAGAGCCACAAATCTCACTGCATTGACCGTAATAAACTCCTGAGTAAGGAGTCATTGTAGACAGGTAGTTTAAACGACCTGGAACAGCATCAGCTTTAATGCCTAGCGTAGGAATGGCTCAAGAGTGTAAAACATCGGCAGATGTGATTAGGAAGAGAATATTAGCATTTGTAGGGAGAACTAAACGGTTATCTACATCTAGAGCATGGTAAAGGGGAGAATCTGACTTTTCATAAACCATATAAGAGTCAAATGAATAATTGAATCAAGAGTTTGAGTATTGGTACTCTCAGTATCACTGATGCCCTACGACTTTAACCATGAGACTAGGGTTAGACACATCTTCTATAAGGTATAGAAGGTAAAGGGAAGGGAAGGCTATGAATAGTAAAATAAGCATTGGAATCACAGTTCAAACTGTCTCCAGAATATGAGAGTCTACAGTATACTTATCCAAACGAGGGGAAATAATTACAAAAGCAAACATGTAAGTAACAAAAGATAAAATTAATACGATAAAGGTTATCATATAGTCATGAAAATAGTTTATTAACTCTATAATTGTTCTTATACCTTCTTGTAGGTTTAATTGACCTCAAGTTGACATATGTTAAATTCGGTGGTGAAATTTTATGAGTAACAGTCATATATAATAATTTATATTATTTAACAATAGGACTATTAGTATGAAAAGTGCCAAGGAGGCTCTGTACAATACTAGTTTCAAGGGGTTAATAGATGAAATCTTTATGATTAGCGTAGAGATAGAATAAAACCTGTCTTAGGTAAAGCCATTTAGATAGAAATTGAGCAACCCTATCTCGGTGGACTTAACCAACATAAAACTCATGTTGTAGTATAAATTTGACCTCGTAGTCATCATTACGTTTGAGAGAAACATCATGTTTGAGAAGTAGAAATTAAGAAGAGGACTGTTAGAGGTAAATATCTTACCATTTAGGTATAACATTGAGAATACTAGTAGGTTTAACACTGGAGGAATCACTTTAACAGCTATGGGCACAGGAAGGTAGACCAATATATAACTGATATGGGATAAGTAGAAAAATCCAAATACTAAGGTAGATGCTATTATAATGAAAAGACACAGAGTGTGGAGTAGCATAGGTGCATGGAAGATTTGGTAGGGGAAGACTTTAATGGGTTGGAAGGAGTAGAAAAACAGTTGATATGTGTAATAATATGTAAAGAAAACATTTAGAAACATTATGAAGATAACGACAAATGACACATTCGAATAGTTTATTATCTCTAGAACTAAGTCTTTTGAGAAATAGCCTCTTATATTAGGGATTCCTAATAAGTTGAGTAACGAAACGTACATAATTGTACATGACATTGGAGTGTAAGCCATACCCGAAGAGAGGTAACGAATGTCCTGAGCATGATTTAGATTGATTATGATATCTCCCATAGTTATGAACAATAGGGACTTGAATAAGGCGTGAGTGAGTAAATGGAAAAAAGACAAGTGTAAGAGCCCTACAGAAAAGGCTATTCCAATAAAGCCTAAGTGACTAAGCGTAGAAAGGGCAATTAACTTCTTTATATCTTTTTCAAAGATAGAATTTATGCCTGCATAGAAGGAAGTGAACAGGCTCAAGATTAGAAGTAGCTTCATTAGGTAGTAAGACCTGTATAGGAGATAAGAGTAACGCATTATTAGGTATAGACCTGCTGTAACAAGGGTGGAAGAATGAACCAAAGCTGAAATCGGTGTGGGGGCTGCTATAGCTAGGGGTAGCCAAGGAGAGAATGGGTAAATGGCACTTTTAGTTATGAATGTGAGGACTATTAGTACCACCATTAAGAGGGAAGGCTTTAGAGAAGTATGTATGCTTAAAACCGGGGAGGAGTAAAAGAAAACCATAATAGTGACTAAGAAAAACCTATCTCCGATACGGTTCATTAATAGAGTAAACATGCCTGAAGTGATAGATCTTTGGTTTTGATAGTAAACAATTAAAAAGAAAGAGATTAAACCTAAACCATCTCAACCTAGTATTAGAAAAAATAAATTTCTCATATTAATAACGATAAGTATAGATAGAATAAAAAGGTTAGTTAACCAGAGAAAGTAAACGGACTTTGTGTAGGGAGCCATATAGAAATAGGAGTAAACTATAACGACTCTCCTAATCAATAGAACTACTACTGTGAACCATAAGGATATGAAATCCAAGTAGAAGGATACATTTATGTCTACATTCCATAAGGAGAAAATATTAAAAGATAAGTAGACTGTTTGAGATATATAAGTAAGATAGGTAGCTAAGATAAGTGCGAAAGTAAAAAGTATAAATAGAATGGTAAATCAAATTATATGCATGTATAAAGATGTCATTGATAGTGTCTGACGACTTTTTAGTAAACTAACTTTATCACTATCATATTTACATGAGAACCACGATTAAACTAATAGGTACACATAGTAGGAAAGAAACTATCATGGGAAAGAAGTTTATATAGGTCAAGTTAAAGGCTAGAGTAGAACAAGAGGCTCTGGAAAAGACTATTGCAGTTAGCCAGTTTAGGTTATAAATCATGGATAAGAAAGTGAATAGGATGAAGACTACGATAACTACATTACTTAAAGAGAAACAAGACACTAAGAAGTAGACTTCAGATACAAAGGAGGGGAAGGGGGGTGCAGATATTGTGAAAAAGAAGGCTAGCACTATTAACAGCCTAGTTAGGGGGGAGAGGAGTACTAACCCACGGATCATGATAAGCTGACGAGTAGAATAAAGGGAGTAGACCACACCCACTAATATGAAGAGAATAGGGGAGCTTAATCCATGGAATAACATCAGCATAAGGATGCTCTTTATGGAAATAGCAGTATTAGCCAGGTATAGCAACGGAATCGCCATCATATGGGAAACAGAGGAATAAGCAACCAAACGCTTAAAATCGGACTGAAAAGTACATACGACAGTGACATAGAGTATAAATACTAGCAAGTAAGATAGCATAGACGACTTCATAAATACCATGTCAACATAATTAATGCAACGAATAAGACCTACACCACCTAACTTCAGTAGCACTCCTGCTAAGATTATGGAACCAAAAGTAGGCGCCTCAACATGAGCCATAGGCAATCAGAAATGCAACCCGTAAACCGGTAGCTTTACAGCAAATGTACAAAAAACAATAAACCTAGCTAAAGCACCTATAGGAGCAGAACAGCAAGTAAAGTTATTTGAGAATAGAAAGGTACCATAAATACTATAAGTTGTGAATATAACTAGAATGAAAGGGAAAGTAAAAATAGATGTGTAGATTAAAAGCATAAGAGCCCTTAAAGATCGCTCTGGATAAGAGCCTCACTTAATGATAATATAAAGGATAGGGAGGAGAGACCTCTCATAATAAAAATATAGCATAAATAGGTTGTTAGTGGTAAACACACCGAAACAGAAAATGAGCATAGATATGAAGACTACTGTGAGTTTTAATCCTGCTTTAAGATAAAGCCTGTACACGAATGAGATGAATAAAACAAATGTTATCATGTAAGTCATGAAGAGTCTAAGCTCATCGCTCATAAGCCTAAATTCTATAGGGGAGTTTATATACATACAACAATCGAATTGGTAGTACAACCAAAATCCTAACAAAATAAATGAAAATGAAAATACTCTCGGCACGGAAAGAAGAGATAAGAATAGAGCAACTAACAGGAACCTTATAATTTTCTAAACCTAGATGATCTGACATAATCAGAACCTGTGAAACTAACAAGTATGATTAACCCTGAAAGGGCGATAACGCCTTCTATCACGAAGACGGAAAAAAAGGACAGAATTAGAAAATCTGACTCGAGGATTACTGACAAATTAAGCGCTATGTAGAATAACACTATAAAACCTAGTATTTCTAACACAAGAAGGGATAAAAGTAAATTAGATCTATAATATAAAAAGATAATCGTTAGTAGGGCGAACAGAAAAGTTATCATTATAATCAACTTTTACAAGTGCATTTTATGACATCAACATAAGAACTGACTATAAGGTTAGGGATAGACCATCTGTTTACTTGCAATAAACTGTTTTAAATAAACTACTAACCTACTCAATTAAACGTCTACCGAACGGAAAGGTCCTTTAGGGGACATATATTGAGAGGTAACTATTAAGAGTGTTACAAACAGCATGAGTACCAGCAGTAGGAAGACGAATATGCCTAGGGAAGAATAGAAATAATTAACTAAAGGAATAAACCTTTGGTCTATCACTATTTTGTAGTCCATTGGCAGGGTCGTGTTAGGAAGGACAAAGAAAACCACATAAATGGCCAAACTGATATAAATCGGGGTTAGGATTAAGTTGGGGCAGACCGCACAGATGTAGCCGATAAGAATCATCATAGCACCTACGTAGACGATTACAAGCAGCAGCATAGTTAAGGAATGTAATATATGATCGGACACTAGTCTATATAGCAGGCTCAATACGATTAGTAATAGAACTATAGAAAAATACAAGGTGTTTACGAATAAAAACATTCTTAAGAAGAGAAAACTAAGGAAAGTTATCATTATAATCAACTCTTACAAGTATATTTTATGACATCAACATAACTCATTTCATCTGACATGATTATATACATGAGATATACATATATGGAATTACACCACACCTATTTAGTCCGTAGCTAAATTAAACTTAGTTATTATGTACAATTAATAAAACACTTTGACAGACTCTACATGAGAGTGGAAGGAGATCGGAAGACGAGGGGACCACTCTAGATGCATCGCATTATGATAGGTAAACATAACTGTACGGCGCGTGATGAAGGCTTCTCATAGAATAACGATAAATAATATTACGCTAAAAATTGTTATGAAAGACCCTAGGGAAGAAATCTTATTTCAAACGTAGTAGCAATCAGGATAGTCAGCATAGCGTCGAGGCATACCAGATAGGCCCAAGAAATGCTGGGGGAAGAAAGTTAGATTAACTCCAATAAAGGTTAAGTAAAAATGGATCTTACCTAGATAGTCATTTAAGGAAAGACCAGTAAAAACAGGGAATCAATAGAAAAAGCCACCAAAAATAGCGAATACAATTCCTATACTTAAGACATAATGGAAGTGAGCGACTACGTAATACGTGTCGTGTAAAATAAGCTCAATTCTTGAGTTAGACAGCATAATACCAGTAAGACCACCTAAGGTGAACAAGAAAATAAACCCTTTAACTCAGAGAAGAGGAACAGAAGTAGAAATATTCTTTGAACCATAGAGGCTTGCAAGCCATCTAAAGATCTTCACCCCTGTAGGAACAGCGATGGTCATAGTAGCTGCGGTGAAGTAGGCACGGGTGTCTACATCCAACCCTACAGTAAACATATGGTGAGCTCACACAATGAACCCAAGTAAACCAATTGACACTATAGCATAAACTATTCCGTAATAACCGAAAATCTCCTTTTTGAATGAGTAAGCTAGAATGATATGGGAAATCATGCCGAAGCCGGGGAGAATAAGAATGTAAACTTCTGGATGACCGAAAAATCAAAAGAGATGTTGGTATAACACAGGGTTACCTCCACCGGCTGGATCAAAGAAGGAAGTATTAAAATTACGATCTGTTAAGAGCATTGTGATAGCCCCAGCTAGCACTGGAAGTCTAGTAATTAGGAGAACAGCCGTAACAGCGATAGCTCAAAGCATCAAGGGCAGACGGTCTAAAGAGACCCTCTTTGTAGTACGAGAACAAATAATAGTAGTAAGGAAGTTGATTCTACCTAGAATAGAAGAAATACCGGATAGGTGGAGGCTAAAAATCGCTAAATCAACAGAGACACCTGCGTGGTAAGTAGAATCCGATAAAGGTGGGTACACTGTTCAACCGGTACCGGCCCCTGCATCAATAGCGGAGGACAGCAGAAGAAACATAAAGGCTGGCACTAACAGCCAAAAGGATAGATTATTTATACGGGGGAAAGCCATGTCAGCAACGCCTAGCATCAGAGGAATCAGCCAATTACCAAATCCTCCCATTGACACAGGCATAACTATGAAGAAAATCATCACAAAGGCGTGTGCAGTCACTAAGACATTATAAAGGTGCTCGTCACCTAGGTAAGAGCCGACGACCCCTAACTCAAGACGAATAAGGAATCTTATTCTAAGACCAATGAGCCCAGCTCAGATTCCAAAAATAAAATATAAAGTTCCAATATCTTTATGATTTGTCGAAGTCAATCAACGTAGTAATTTTATCAT